GGCGGGCTGCGGGAATAGTCGAAGCCATACCCAATCGAAAAAGGATGTTATCCAAACGCATTTCAAGTAATTGTAGTAAAACTTGACCTGTTGACCCCTTGGCTTTTCCGGCGATATGAACGTATTTAAGTAATTGTCGTTCTGTAAGACCATAATGAAAACGCAATTTTTGTTTTTCTTCTAGGCGAATACGATATTGAGATTTTTTCCCGGAACGCGATTGGTTTCTAAGATCACTCCCGGCCTTAGGCCTTTTATTAGTTAGTCCTGGTAAAGCCCCCAGGCGACGTATTTTTTTGAAACGAGGTCCTCGGTAACGCGACATAAAATAAAGACTCCTTGATTCTTATTTAGAATTCATTTCATTCTTTTTTTATTTTACAGAATAAATCTAAACTCAAACTGAACTAAATGAAGCGAAGTTTGCTGAAGTAGTGTACTTGTACTATTACTATACAGAAGAATGAGATAAATTGGATAAATAGTCAAACTTTCTATTATTATATATATAATAATATAAGATCCTTTTCCTGGCATAGTCATGAGTTCCCCCTATAACTTAAGAAATTCATGGATTTTGGAAAGAGGGGAAGACACTTTTCAATATTCTTTGATTTCAAAGGAAGATTCTCCATTTTTCAAAAATGGAATAAAAAAATGAAAAATATAAAAAAGCCGGCTATCGGAATCGAACCGATGACCATCGCATTACAAATGCGATGCTCTAACCTCTGAGCTAAGCGGGCCCATATTATAGTAATAGAAATTTTCTATGCAAAATTTTCTATGCATAGGAATTCAAGACACTATTACTATAAGTATAGTGTCTCTAGAAATATAGAAAAGAATAGAATCCATAATTACCAATAAATATTGGATATTATAGAACATAACGATTTCTATAGCGATATAAAATTTTTGATTTCTTTATCACAATTCTAAATTCGAATAGAATAATATTCGATAGTCAATCTTAACTATTTTTAGATAGTCAAACTTTTTTTTATTTTGAATTTACATGATATTTGAAATTCTTTTTGTTACACTTCTCTATTTTCTATCCTACAATATTTCTCTATATTTCTTCCTAATTTGGTTGATTAATTATAACTAATCAAACATTCCTCGGCTTTCATTCGTAAAAAGGGAAGTTAAGAAAAAAAAAAAAGAATCGACCCTTTAAGTATCCCAATTGCATGGGAAAAATGGCATGAAGAGAAAGATATATAAAGGATATATATCAATCTATATTGAATTGCCGATACAGAAATGATAAAATTCAATTTGATTCAATCAAATACGGGTTTCCTATAGGTAAGAAAAAATACTTTTTCAAGATAGTAATCGCTATCTAATAAATTCAAAGGTTCCAGTATAAATGAAAGAAAAAAGGAATAATATTCTAATAAAATCTTAATCTCAAAACAAAAGACAAAAAGAAGGGGGATATGGCGAAATCGGTAGACGCTACGGACTTAATTGGATTGAGCCTTGGTATGGAAACTTACTAAGTGATAACTTTCAAATTCAGAGAAACCCCGGAATTAATAAAAATGGGCAATCCTGAGCCAAATCCTGTTTTCTCAAAACAAAGGTTCAAAAAACGAAAAAAAAGGATAGGTGCAGAGACTCAATGGAAGCTGTTCTAACAAATGGAGTTGACTGCGCCGGTAGAGGAATCTTTCCATGGAAACTTTAGAAAGGATGAAGGATAAACGCATCTATTGAATACTATATCAAATGATTAATGTTGACCCGAATCTGTTTTTTAATAGGAAAATGAAAAAATGGAAAAATAGGTGGGAATTTATTTCACGTTGAAGAATAAATCGAATATTCATCAACTCATTCACTCCATAGTCCGATAGATCTTTTAAAGAACTTATTAATCGGACGAGAATAAAGATAGAGTCCCGTTCTACATGCTACATGTCAATACCGGCAACAATGAAATTTATAGTAAGAGGAAAATCCGTCGACTTTAAAAATCGTGAGGGTTCAAGTCCCTCTATCCCCAAAAAGCCTATCCCCTAAAATATTTATCCTATCCCCCCTTTTCCTTAGCGGTTCCAAATTCCCTTATCCTTCTGATTCTTTGACAAACGTATTTGGGCGTAAATGACTTTCTCTTATCACATGTGATATAGAATACACATTGCAAATGAAGCAAGGAATGCCGATATGAATGAATACCATTGAAATTATAGGACTTGGAGAAAACTTTGTAACCCCCCGTGTCCCTTTAATTGACATCGACTCCAGTAATCTCATAAAATGAGGGTGGGATGCTACATTGGAAATGGTCGGGATAGCTCAGCTGGTAGAGCAGAGGACTGAAAATCCTCGTGTCACCAGTTCAAATCTGGTTCCTGACACATGGTTTCATTTTTCTTTTTAAATCTTTCTTTTATAAATAGAAATTAATTGATATGAAGCGAGATATGTATTGATTTCGAATCTGGATCATAATCCATACTTTACTTTTCTTTTATCTATCTTG